AATAAAAAAATTGAAGATCTAGTTACGATTAGAAATAAATTTTTGTATCTTCATCCATGGATCCCTTACTCATATTAATTCAATTAGAAGAATTGAATTAATTCAAAAAAATTATGCTTCACGATTCCATAATCCAAATTTTCTAGTTAATGGATTCTTGGATACAAATCGCGAGAATGTCGATTTTTCCTCAAAAGTAGCATTCAAAAGAAGGAAAAGGGTTAAAACCTTTTAAGAAATAAAGTTTTTGATCGGAATATGAATAAAACCGAAAGATCCCTTAACTATTTAAGTTGTTAATAGAACGAATCACACTTTTACCACTAAACTATACCCGCTACAATTTTATTATTGTATATCAATGAGCTTTTTGTCGAACAAAAGAATGAGACGTAATTGAGATAGTATCAAAATCATGAAAATTAGAGTGTTGACATCTATTCTATAGGGTATAAGGGGCCGGGTTACTTGCTAAAATAAAATAGGTGAAGAGAAGTTAAATAAAAAATAAAAAAGTTATGGTTTTTATTTGTTGTATATTTTTAATTTGTCGATAAGTCATTGCAGAAACAATTCTGGATTGAGGTAGTCACTGAAATTGCGCCATAAAAATGAGTTCCACAATTACAGAAAGAAAGAGCTCGCCTCTTTTTTTTTTCGCTAGACATTATGAGGTTAATAGGATCCCAAGTGTTTAAGTCCCTTGAATTGAACAAGTAAATGGATTAAGTTATAATTATATAATTATCAAATTGATTCTATTTTTTTATTATATATATTTTTATTTGTTTTATTTGCAAATTTTTTGAACATTTTTAGTTTGATTATGTATTTTTCTATTGCAGTGATATTCCTTATTGTACATTCATAAAGTAAATGAAAAAAAAAAAATAATAAATGGAAATCTCTTTTATTACTGTTATTACTGTTGTTGTTTCAATAATAAGTATTTTTGATTTAAAATTATATAAATCATGAATTTTTAATTGGAACAAAAAAAGTAATGGCCCGGCTAATGCCTAGCCAGGCCGGGAGAATAAAAAAAGAGCCCTTCGTACAAAATAAAATGTACGTAAGGTATTTTTTATATATGTTATTGTTATCTTATAATCTAATTAATAAACTAATATAATTACGAAACAAAGGATCACAAGGGTTTTTTAGCAATCTTTACTTCATGTGTTACATGATTTTTCAATTGGGAGAGATGGCTGAGTGGACTAAAGCGTCGGATTGCTAATCCGTTGTACGAGTTGTTTGTACCGAGGGTTCGAATCCCTCTCTCTCCGCTCCCTCGAATCGCTTTTTCGAATTCAAAAAAACATTGTTCTCGGGGAGGAAAGATAAAACTAAAATATCTTAGTTTTTTTATTCATCACGTCCAGGATTACGCCCTGGATCATTAGATAAGAATCCAAAAATGAAGAGAGAAACAAAGAATATCACTACTGTGTAAACAAAGAGTTTGAGAGTAAGCATTACACAATCTCCAAATCATTTTTTTTGTCAAAAGGGAATAGATTATCCATTTTTCTTTTGTATAGAATATTTAGTAAAAAACGTAAAAAAAAGGGGGTGGGGGAGATCTTCTTTTTTTGTTCACAAATTTATTTGTAATAAAATTAAGATTTTTTCGTTACCTTCATATATACAATTAGATATTGCGTCAGAAACAAACGCATTCCATGCTCACTGGAAAGATAGAACGAGGGGATGCATTGATGTTGATCCAAATTCATTGCTGCAGTTATCCAATATACAAGAATTTCCATTTTTGGATCGAAGGCTCATAATGGAAGACTTCTCTGATCTTATCCATTGTTAGAATTTTTAGCGAATAAATTTTAAACGTTTTTATTTTTAGGAGAGTAGTCAAAATTTTATCGAAAACTTACAGCAGCTTGCCAAACAAAGGCTAAAAGAAGAAAGAATAGAGGTATGACGGGCATAACGTCTACGATTGGGTTGAAAATAGCATAAGCCTCTGGCAATTTGGCGAAGAAAAAACTACTCGAATGAGGGGCAGAATTAAGACAGATACAGATTAAACTAAAGATATTAAACATAGCAAATAGTTTTTTTTTATTGAGTTATTGATATAAGGATAAAATGAAGAAAGAGGGGAGGTCAAAAAATCCTTCTTTTTCTTCGAACTCCAAAAAATCAAAAATCCTTACGTTTTCAAACGAGAATAGAAGGAATTATACTTTCATACAATATCTTAATTGAATTCTATATAATGATCAATGAATTTTTTTATTCTATATCTATATGTATCCCATTTTAGTTTTAGTAACAAAGAATAACAATAACTAATCAATAACGATTAAAGAATTAACTAGTTAATTTGAATTTGTACATATATTTCATTTTGGATTAATATTTGTATTTTCTATGAAATATTCATTTATTAATGAATTTTGGAATTGGATTCAATTTCTTACTTTCTATTTAAGATTCTATATTTTGGATTTATGTTCTATATATTTAAAAAAGGAAAATATATGTAAAATGACAAAAAAAATTATATATTATTGTATAATAAGTAGTCTATCTATTGGAATTTATTTACAATTTGTTTTATTAGATTTTAAATTTAGAAATTGTAAATTTCTAAAAATAAATAGTTTAAATGATTTCTATTTAAAGTTCCATTTTATAGAGATAGAGGTTTTCTTTTTGAATATTTTTTAAATAGTTTAATTAAATATTTAATAAGTAGTTTAACATAATAAAAAATAAATTAAATAAAAATTTTTTTTATTTGTTTTTTTATGGAAATGGAACTCGATTGAATTTCTAATTGACGAATAGACCATAATTACTAAAATAGTATTAGTATTTATTATATTAGTATTTATTAATCTAGTGTTGAATATAAATACAAATATAAATGGGGCGTGGCCAAGTGGTAAGGCAACTGGTTTTGATCCTGTTATTCGGAGGTTCGAATCCTTCCGTCCCAGATCGATTCTAATCCAATCGAAAGATTGAATTAAAAGATTGAATTAAATAGTATCCAACATTAAAGAATCAGGAGTATATATATGGATTATCCATTTTCATTTTCATAGTGAAGTTAGTTATTTAGGAATATTTTATGTTCCATATTTATCATGATATTGGAATTCTCACATCATAATGATACATTTTGTCTCAAAACCTGAAAGATAAGGATCGGATCCCCATATCCTTTAAAGACTAAAATTAAGTAAAGGGAATAAATTGATTCACGAAGTTTATGCGGAGACTAAACTAAAGAGTAATTAGAATTTGTACGAATTCCATGACGGGTCTTAAAGTTCCTAAAATGTGGTTGGGATAAAAAAAAGAATCCAAATCAATGCGTTCTTTTTTTGTAACTATTACTATCAATCAATCATAGTATAAGATTTGGTAATGGGATCCCTTTTGATTAGATTTCCTTATGATTTATGATCTTAATAGAACTTATATTCATACAAAAAGTAACTCGTATGAGTACAAGTTAATCAGCAAATTAAGGGAATATCTAAATTTCAATATCTAGTTTTGTATATGCATAAAAAAAAAAAAAAAGAAAGTTCAATGTCTAATGCGTAATCGATATCTTTATGTCTTTTTTTATTTTTTTTTTATTATCCGGTTTAAACAAAAAAAATATTAAATAACTTAAATTACTATAGATTTTACATAAGATTTTACATAGGAAAATTGGATCTTTTTATTCTATTTCATCCACGGAATAGAATTCAAAGATCATACTCCCTAAATTCGTATTTTATCTTTTATCTTATAATGATAAAGGCTTAATTTAATCCATGGATTGATGATTCGATTGGATATCGCCAAATTCGTGTATTTTTCATGAATAAAGTCTACATTAATTTAGGTATTCGTCATGATTTCGTTGACTTATGGATTCAATTCGAAATAAAATTTACTTATTTTTATAAAATATAAAAATTTTTTGATTGATTTTTTAGCAATTCTTCATATTCTATATTCGAAATTCGAAAAAGCGTGAAAAATCAATCTTATCAATAAAAGAAACTTCTGATCCTTTTTTGGTCATCATTCTATAAAAGAAAGGTCATTCTTCTATAAAAAAAATATGGACTAGTATCTACTAATGGAGCCAATGACTATTCATGATTTCATATGGAATCAATTTAAGACAGCGGGTTCGAAATTAGAGGAATGTTATGGTAAAACTTCGTTTGAAACGATGTGGAAGAAAGCAACGTGCGACTTGAAGGACATCATCCGATGTGGATTCTTACATCCATCATTTTCTATAGGAATGAAAATGCTCTTGGCTCGACATAGTTTGTTCTGTTTCTGAGGATCCCAACTTGTCTGGAGTTGTAATGTAAATAGTGCACGATGGAGCTCGAGCAGAAAGTCTTTATCAGGAGGAAGAATCTAGGGTTAGTACCAATCAATAAGTTGTTCCAACTTTGTAAATATATTTTCCTTATATCAATCGAAAAATGCGAATTCTAACAAGTTTAAAATGAAAAAAGTAAAATAGGTTTGAAGCCAAAGCTGTAAAACTTTTTCGATCCAAAGCGTATCACAAAGGAAATATTGTTCGTCGAATTCTTCTATAAAAAAAAGCAAAAGGGTATGTTGCTACCATTTTTGAAAAAAGGTAAGGATCACCGAAGTAATGTCTAAACCCAATGATTCAACAAAGCAAAGATAAAAAGTTCTGGAACAAGGAAACATTCTTTTTAATTGTCTCAACAATTGGATCAGAATGAAGGATCGAAATCGATTTGAAATGGGACAAACAAAAGAAGTTAGAGACGACTCAATAAGTGTCTAAGGATGTGTCTAAGCATTTCCTTTGCAATTCTTTTCGAATTATACAACTTGAGTTATGAGTACGAATGATATTCTTTTTTTTATGTTTTTATGTAAGAAAGAAGAAAAAACTAAAATTTAGATTTAAATTTGATGTTATAGATTCCTTTGTTATTATTAATTAATTGGATTCTTTATTAAATATTATTTGAATTATCAAAAAATAGAAATTAGAATCATTCTTTCTTGAGCCGTACGAGGAGAAAACCTCTTATACGGTTCTCGGGGGGGCGTTGTTTATCTATATCTATCCCAATGAGCCATCTATCGAATCGTTGCAATTGATGTTCGATCCCGACGAGAAGGAAGAGATCTTCGGAAAGTGGGATTTTATGATCCGATAAAGAATCAAACTTATTCAAATGTTCCCGCTATTCTATATTTTCTTGAAAAAGGGGCTCAACCCACGGAGACTGTTCATGATATTTTTAAGAAGGCAGAATTTTTTAAAGAACTGAAAATTAATCAAAATAAAAATGAATTAAAGTGAAAAAAAGAAGACAGCTGGTATCTAGTTTTTTCTAAATTTTTCTCCGTATTTGTCCTTTTTTCTCTATTCATACTTTTATTTGTGGGGATTTACTCACAACCAATGAGTTAATCTTATTTATTGTAATCCCTATTGATTGAATAGATATTCTATTTTTTCTGGTTCTTATTTATTTTCTATTGTGCCAATTCAACACAAATCTTTTCTTTTATTGGATTTTTTTAGTTTTATTTATTTTCTCAAGATTTAATTCATATTGACAATGATGTATTGAATAAATATAATTCGATCGTGGATTACAGATCCATTTCTGTCCCATATCATATATTTTTTACTTTATTCAAGCGATGGATTTGCCTTGCTGTATTAACTGTCATAGGGAAAGTTATTTCTTAATGAAAAGAACCCCATTTTGAAATGTGGCCCATATGTTAATTTTTACATCTCCATTTCCTTGTATTTGAATTTTTTGTATTTACATATATAATGGGATTGATCATAAAATCCTTGTTTTTTTCTAGTTCGATTTCAACAAAATTTTTTGACTGGGTTATGTAATTCAATCAATTTATTTTTATTTTCTTTAGATTATATCTAATTGTATATTATAGCTAATTGTATCTAGTTATTCGGGTTGCTAACTCAACGGTAGAGTACTCGGCTTTTAAGTGCGGCTAGGATTTTTTACACATTTGGATGAAGCAACGAATTCGTCTAGACTTTTGGTTGAGTCTATAAGACCACGACTGATCCTGAAAGGTAATGCATGGAAAAAATAGCATGTCGTATTAATTTTTAATGTAGAATTTTTTAGGATATACCATTCTTACTGAATTGGTACAAAAAACATAGTTTTGCTTTTTGCAAGGGCAAAAAAAATTCGCATTTATGGACCGAATGAATAAATGGATAGAGTACTAAGCTCCAATTCCAGGGAAACAAAAAGCAACCAGCTTATGTTCTTAATTTGAATAATTACCCGACCTAATTAGATGTTAAAAACGAATTAGTACCTGATTCGGGAAAGGATTACCCTGTGAGTGGATTATCCATTTTTGGAATCCTAACTATTTTTTTTTCTATTTTAGAGTGCAAACGGATGTGTAAAAGAAACAGTATATTGATAAAGAGAATTTATTCCAAAGTCAAAAGAGCGATTGGGTTGCTAAAATAAAGGATTTTTAACCTTCTCTTTTGTAATGTTAACAAATATAAACCCATTGTATGGAAAAAGAGAAAAAGATCCGTTGACTGGACTATTTGTTTCCGTGGTATCTATTTTTGTATCACTATGCAATAACTCTATATATGTACCTTGTTATGACCATATCGCACTATGTATCATTTAATAACTAAAGAAGTGCTTCTGACTCTGGTTCAAATATGATTTGAAATGGAAGAATTCAAAAGATATTTAGAAAAAGATAGATATCAGCAACAAAACTTCCTCTATCCGCTTCTATTTCAGGAGTATATCTACGCATTTGCTCATGATCATGGTTTAAATGGATCAATTTTTTACGAATCCGTGGAAATTTGCGTTTCTGACAATAAACTCAGTTTACTACTTGCAAAACGTTTAATTACTCGAATGTATCAACAAAATTATTTAATAAATTTGTTTAATGATCCTAATCAAAATGGATTTATTGGATACAGCAATAATCTTTTTTTTTCTCAAATGATATCAGGCAGTTTTGCAGTTATTGTAGAAATTCCTTTATCATTTCCACCTTTCTTTGAGAAAAAAAAGGAAATACCAAAATCTCAGAATTTACGATCTATTCATTCAATATTTCCTTTTTTAGAGGACAAATTTTCACATTTAAATTATGTGTCAGATATACTAATACCTTATCCCATCCATCTGGAAATCTTGGTTCAAATTCTACAATCTTGGATACAAGATGTTCCCGCTTTGCATTTATTTCGATTTTTCCTTTATGAATACCATAATAGGAATACTCTTATTACTCTAAATAAATACATTTCCAGCTTTTCAAAAGAGAATCAAAGATTCCTCCGTTTACTATATAATTCTTATTTATCTGAATATGAATTGGTATTTTGTTTTCTACGTAAACATTCCTTTTATTTACTATCAACATCTTTTGGAGACTTTATTGATCGAACGCATTTCTATATAAAAATAGAACGTCTTG